ATTAGGGTGCCTGAGGAAAGGGTTATTCTGATATTATAATTCACGTATTTATTTTACCCCTAATAGTAAAAGTAAGCTAATTAAAGCTGTTGGGTCCATACCCCAAGTATAGAGTTAATAATCCCTCTCTTTTCCAATACATTTAACCCTAAATAAATTCATGCCTTTGTTTTTTGTATTTTCCGGGACCATGATTACTTTAACTTCTTCCTCTTGATTAATAGCTTGAGCTGGTCTAGAAGTAAACATGTTGGCATTTATTCCAATTATTTTAACACACAATAAGCTAAGAAATGAATCTGCTTTAAAATACTTTTTTATTCAAGCATCCGGCTCCATTATAATCTTCCTATCAGCTATTTTATTAATGAATAATCATATTATAAATTCAATAGATATTACTAATTTATTATCCTCTTCTATAATTCCTCTAGCTTTAGTCTTAAAACTAGGTGCCGCCCCCGTACATTTCTGATTTCCCCAAGTAATAGAAGGACTGAACTGATTTGCTTCTATTATATTACTAACATGACAAAAAATTGCCCCACTATTTTTATTAACAACATATAATTTATCCTCTCTATTTATATATTTAGTAATCCTACTTTCCTCAATTGTAGGTGCTGTGGGAGGATTAAATCAACTCTTACTACGAAAAATCTTAGCTTACTCATCAATTAATCACTTAGCCTGAATAATTATAAGAACACTTATCTCAATTAATATCCTCTTCATCTACTTTATCATTTATAGTCTCATTACCCTAACAATTATTTTAATCTTAATATCTAATAATTTTATCCACTTAACACAATTAATAACCAATCACTATTCTCTTTCTCTTATTTCAGTGGGTTTATTTTTAAATCTTCTATCTTTAGGTGGAATACCTCCATTTATCGGGTTTATACCTAAATGATTAGTCCTAATATCTCTTACCTCAAATGCTCTTTTCTTTCTCAGAATCCTTCTGGTTTTATGTAGAGTGCTAACATTATATTTTTATATACGAATTTCATTTAACCTACTTATAATAGCCCCAAAACTATCTTGATCTAATAAATCCTTAAATCCACTAAAAGGCTACATTAAATTACTTAGAATAAGACCAATTATTACCCTCCCTTTAATAATTATAATATAGAGCTTTAAGTTATTCAAACTATTAACCTTCAAAGTTAAAAAAAAAGTTATTTAAGCTTTAATAACTAATATACCCTTGAATTTGCAATTCAAAATTCTGTTTAAACTATAAAGCCTCTTACGCGATGATTATTCTCCACAAACCACAAAGATATTGGTACTATATACTTAATTTTAGGGGCTTGAGCAGCGATGCTTGGAACATCTTTAAGAATATTAATTCGTCTAGAGCTTAGCCAGCCAGGGAGTTTAATTGGTGATGATCAAATTTATAATGTTATTGTCACAGCCCATGCTTTTATTATAATCTTTTTTATAGTAATGCCAATTATAATTGGGGGATTTGGTAATTGACTTGTACCTTTAATACTAGGGGCTCCAGACATAGCTTTTCCACGAATAAATAATCTAAGCTTTTGGCTCTTACCTCCCGCATTATTTTTATTACTAGCTTCATCCGCTGTAGAAAAAGGAGCAGGAACAGGTTGAACTGTCTACCCCCCATTAGCGTCAACCCTTGCCCACGCAGGCCCATCAGTAGATATGGCAATTTTTTCACTTCACCTTGCCGGAGCATCCTCTATCTTAGGGGCAATTAATTTTATTACCACAATTATTAATATACGAACTGCAGGAATACTATTTGAACAAATACCCTTATTTGTCTGAGCTGTAAAAATTACAGCAGTTCTATTATTATTATCATTGCCAGTATTGGCAGGAGCTATTACAATACTCCTTACAGATCGAAACTTTAATACTGCCTTTTTTGACCCATCAGGAGGAGGAGATCCTATTTTATACCAGCACTTATTTTGATTTTTCGGACACCCTGAAGTATATATTTTAATTCTTCCTGGTTTCGGGATAGTTTCCCACATTATTGCACAACAAAGAGGTAAAAAAGAGACCTTTGGCTCACTAGGAATAATTTATGCAATAGTAGCTATTGGTTTATTAGGTTTTATTGTATGAGCTCATCATATATTTACAGTCGGAATAGACGTAGACACCCGAGCATATTTTACAGCAGCAACAATAATTATTGCTGTTCCAACAGGAATTAAAATTTTTAGTTGATTAGCCACACTTCACGGTACACATTTTTCATACGAAACTCCTTTATTATGAGCTCTAGGATTTGTATTTTTATTTACAGTTGGGGGTTTAACAGGGGTTGTATTAGCTAATTCATCAATTGATATTATATTACATGATACTTATTATGTAGTAGCCCATTTCCACTATGTCCTTTCTATAGGGGCCGTCTTCGCTATTTTAGGAGGTATCACGTTCTGATTTCCTTTAATAATAGGATTTTCACTAAACCCCATATGATCTAAAATACATTTTACATTAATATTTGTAGGTGTAAACATAACATTTTTCCCTCAACATTTCCTTGGACTTAGAGGGATACCTCGTCGATATTCAGACTATCCAGATGCTTATACAACGTGAAATGTTGTCTCCTCAGTAGGCTCAACCATATCCTTTTTTGGTGTATTAATATTTGTTATTATTATTTGAGAAGCAATAATTAGAGCTCGCACAGTACTTTTCTCAATTAACAATAGTGCATCAATTGAATGACAATATCACACCCCACCAGAAGACCATACATACAACCAATTAACACTACTAATTAAATAACTTATGGCAACCTGAGCTAATTTACTGTTTCAAAATAGTGCTTCTCCCTTAATAGAACAATTAATTTTTTTCCATGACCACACTTTACTAATCTTAACTATAATTTTATCCTTAGTAATATATATATTTATAATATTAATACTAAACAAACACACTAATCGATTTTTATTAGAGGGGCAAGAAATCGAAACTGTGTGAACAGTTTTGCCTGGTATTATCCTAATTTTTATCGCATTACCCTCCCTACGGCTTTTATATTTATTAGATGAAGTAAATATTCCAGACTTAACCATTAAAACTACAGGCCATCAATGATATTGATCATATGAGTACACAGATTTTAACACAATCGAATTTGATTCTTATATAACTCCAACAGAAGACTCTTCCCTCAGTGGCTTCCGTCTATTAGATGTAGATAACCGAACAATTTTACCAATAAATGCTCAAATTCGAATACTTATCACAGCCGCAGATGTCTTACACTCATGGACAATTCCTGCACTTGGAGTTAAAGCAGACGCTGTCCCTAGCCGCCTTAATCAAGTGTCTTTCCTTATTACCCGTCCAGGCCTGTGATATGGTCAGTGTTCAGAAATCTGCGGGGCAAACCATAGTTTTATACCAATTGTTCTCGAAACCGTCCCTATAAAATATTTTATCAACTGATTAGCCAACAAAAACTCATTAGATGGCCGAAGCATAAGCGCTGGTCTCTTAAACCAATTAATAGTATATTATTACTTCTAATGAGAAAATTAGTTAACCTATAACATTAGCTTGTCATGCTAAAATTATCACAAGATATTTTCTTATCCCACAAATATTTCCCATAAACTGATTACTTATATTTCTTACTTTCGTCACTATATATTTACTAATAACCCTTTTTATCAATTATAATTATACACACAGCCCTATAACAACACAGAGTATACTGTCAAAAACAAAATTAAACTGAAAATGATAACAAGCCTTTTCTCTATCTTTGACCCCTCAACCCAAATTATGAGCCTAAAATTAAACTGAATTAGTATTTTATTGGCCCTCATTATAATCCCAATAATATATTGACTAACCCCAACACGATCTAGCTCTATTTTTAATTTAATTACCCTCACACTAAAAAAAGAGTTTTCCGTCCTCCTAGGCCCCACAACCTTTGCTGGATCAACAATAATAATCCTAAGTTTGTTTTTATTCATTTTAGTAAATAACTCAATGGGTTTATTCCCATACATCTTTACAGCCACTAGACACCCAATATTAACCGTAACTTTAGCTTTACCCCTCTGAGTGGCCTTAATATTATATGGATGACTAAATCATACAATTCATATACTAGCCCATTTGGTCCCTCAAGGAACACCTCCAGCCCTCACAATTTTTATAGTCTGCATTGAAACTATTAGTAACCTAATCCGCCCTCTCACTCTTTCTGTCCGACTAGCTGCTAATATGATTGCAGGGCACCTACTAATAACTCTATTAGGAAATCAAGGCCCTAATAGCTCAACAATTATTATACCAATTATTATTACAACTCAAATTGCTCTTATTACTCTTGAATCAGCAGTCGCTATAATTCAAGCCTATGTTTTTGCAGTCTTAACAACATTATATGTTAGAGAAACAACTTATGTCCACTCATAATCACCCATACCATTTGGTAGAAAAAAGCCCTTGACCTATAACTGCAGCCGTTGGAGCACTATCAATCACTATAGGAGGAATTAAACTTTTTCACTCCAACAACATAAATTTAATTACCATAGGACTAGTAATTTTATTACTTACGATAATCCAATGATGACGAGATGTTGCCCGAGAAAGAACTCATCAAGGACTCCATACCCTAAAAGTTATTATAGGATTAAAATGAGGAATAATTCTATTTATTGTATCAGAAATTCTCTTTTTTGTGTCTTTTTTTTGAGCCTTTTTCCATAGAAGTCTTACCCCAACACTAGAAACAGGATCTATGTGACCCCCACAAAATATCATCCCATTTAATCCATTTCAAGTTCCTTTATTAAACACAGCCATTTTACTATCTTCAGGAGTTACAGTAACTTGAGCCCACCATAGCCTAATAAGCTCAAATCATACCCAAGCCACTCAAGCTCTTACTATTACAGTAATCTTAGGTATTTATTTTACAGCATTACAAGCATTTGAATATATTGAAGCCCCCTTTACAATTGCAGACTCAGTATATGGCTCAACTTTTTTCATGGCCACAGGCTTTCATGGTTTACACGTTATTATTGGAACCTCTTTCCTAACAGTCTGCTTACTACGACACATATTATTTCACTACTCACCACATCACCACTTTGGTTTTGAAGCCGCAGCCTGATATTGACACTTTGTAGATGTGGTGTGACTTTTCCTATATATATCAATTTACTGATGAGGAGGCTAAACTACATGAGTATCTACGTACAGCTGACTTCCAATCAACAAGATTAATTTATTAAATGTAGTAATTATAATTTTATTTGCCTTAATACTTCTCCTAATTGCTTTATTATTAATATTAATTCCTTTAATTACTTCCCAGCACCCTAAGTCAGACCGAGAAAACTTATCACCATTTGAGTGTGGGTTTGACCCTAAAAATACTTCACGAACCCCTTTTTCACTACAATTTTTCCTTATTGCTGTAATCTTCTTAATTTTTGACGTTGAAATTGCTCTTCTTCTCCCAATACCAATTATTGTTGCAAACTTCAGCACCACTAACACCCTCTTATTAATTATTTCTTTTCTATTAATTTTACTATTCGGACTATATTATGAATGAATAAATGGAGCCTTAAATTGAACCACCTAGGTGTATAATTAAAATATAATACTTAATTTGCAATTAAACCTTACCTTTTAAAGGTTATGCCTAAATAAGAAGTGAAAAATCACAACCAATTTCGACTTGGCCTTTGAATTATATCCTTATTTTTAGCTAAAGCCAAAATTAGGCATGTTACTGTTAATAACCAATTGGATTATTTTACAATCCTTGCTAAGGAATTATCCTTTATTAAGCCGCTAACTTAATCAATAACACATAAAAATGTTAATAATTCTTTTTCTATAGTGTAAATAACACTTAACACCTTCATTGTTATAATAGAGTAATCTTAGAAACAATATTTACCATAACACTATTAATAATAACCCTTACTATCTTATTCCCCTTTATATTTCACCCAATAATAATAGGCATCACAATCATCATTTTAGCCTTAACAATTTCAATATTCATATGAATAACATTAAACTACTCTTGATTAGCATATATTCTATTCCTAATTTTCCTGGGCGCCCTTTTAGTTTTATTTGTATATATTTCCACATTAGCCCCAAACGAAAAATTCCTTAAAATATCATATTCCCCCTTGATTCTCTTAACCCTTATAGTATTTTCCCCTACAGTCTACACAATAAAAGATAGTAATATAACTAAAATAGATTTTCTCCCGCCAATAAAAATTTTCAGTGCCTCCCTTTCTTTAATAACACTCTTTATGGCCATTTATTTACTTTTAACTTTACTTATTGTTTCAAAAATTACACTATTTAAAGAAGGACCCCTTCGTATAAGAACATATGACCTTACCATTACGAAAAACACATCCAATCATTAAAATTGTAAATGCTTCTTTAGTTGATCTTCCAAGACCAAGAAACATTTCACTAATATGAAATATAGGTTCCCTATTAGGAATTTGCTTAATTATTCAAATTATAACAGGACTCTTTCTTTCTATTCACTACGCCCCCTCTGCTGAACTAGCTTTTAGAAATATCTGTCACATCTCACGAGATGTGAATTATGGCTGACTAATACGATCCTTACATGCAAATGGGGCAAGACTATTTTTCATTTGCATATATGCCCATATCGGCCGTGGTCTATATTATAACTCATATACTTTACATTTTACATGAATATCCGGCAGTGCTATCTTTATTATTACAATATTAACCGCTTTTTTAGGCTATGTTTTACCTTGAGGGCAAATATCCTTTTGAGGGGCAACAGTCATTACAAATTTACTATCAACTGTTCCTTATCTAGGCACTGACTTAGTCCAATGGGTGTGAGGGGGATTTGCAGTAGACAATGCCACCTTAACGCGATTTTTTACTTTCCATTTTCTTTTTCCTTTTGTTATTGCAGCCCTAGTTATTATCCACTTGCTATTTCTACACCAAACAGGATCAAATAACCCCCTAGGCCTAAAAATAAATGTAGACAAAATTCCTTTCCACCCATTCTTCTCATTAAAAGACCTTATAGGACTAATATCCTTACTAGCACCATTCATAGCTATCGCCCTCCTTTCCCCCAACCTTTTAACAGACCCAGAAAATTTTATCCCTGCCAACCCTTTAGTAACTCCAATCCATATCCAACCAGAATGATATTTCTTGTTCGCATACGCCATTCTACGCTCTATCCCAAACAAGCTAGGGGGAGTAATTGCCCTAGCCTTATCAGTCCTTATTCTCTTCATCCTTCCTTTAATAGATTTTAAGTTAATTAAATCAACACAATTCCACCCTGTAAGACAAATTGCCTTTTGAAGATTTATTAACATCTTCATCCTATTAACGTGAATTGGAGCACGCCCCGTAGAAGCCCCTTTTATTCTAATCGGCCAAACTTTAACAGTTATATATTTTACATTCTTTTTACTAAAACCACTAAACAAAATACTATAGCTATTTAACTAACTAAGATAATATCTTGAAAATATTACATAGAGCTTAATAACTCTAATAGCTTGTTTTTATAATTTAATTAAAATATTGATCTTGTAAATCAGATATGAGATAATCTCTGAAAACACTAAATAATAAGTTTGAGTTTTCTTTTTTTTTATAGATAAAAGAAAACTCAAACACATATACTCTCCCCCTCTCTATATACATCTATTTACTACTTATCTTTTAAGAAACACATTACATTAAATATATATTTTAAATATTACGATACCCTTAAAGATCTTCATGCACTATATAGCAGTTAATCACCCCAAAAACTTACTCTCATAATCGCCCCGGCTTGGCAGTAAACCCTATACGTCAATTTTCAATTAATAAAAATAAATTTATTCCTTCAGGAATCTCTACGAGATTCCCTCCGGATTTTTCTAACTCTCTGTAATATACGAAACCTGAAGGGTACCAACTAGATTAAACTCTTCCCGTCTAATAATCTATCAGCTAGATATACTTATAATAAATAAATATATTATATATATATGGTCTATAATGAACATTTTAATTACACCTTTTCCTTCCGCCTTAAAAAGGAAGGAAAAGGTGTAATACCCCCTAGTTTGAGCTAGGTCTAAAAGAGTCAAATTCTTTTGTGCCATACACTAAGATATATAATGACAAATAGACTGGCTATTATAAGAGAATTTACAGTTCTCCGCCTAGGGTCGGCCATATCACTTATTTAAAGACCTAAATCTTCTAGGCTTCTTCAAAGCCTCGCTTTAAATAAGCTATTTAAATATATTATATAAAATAGCACAAAAAATCAAGTTAAGAACAATAAGATAAAAACTTTAACCGAGTTGCGTTGTCAGTTTTGAATATGACGCCCAATAAAACTAAAATACTTCATAATCCCTTGTCCCCCAAAGTATTCTCCTCAAGTTTTATCACTATATAAAACAACTGTGTCTCCTAAAACCAGGGGGGTTTTAATTAAATACTGAGTAGATAGAGCAGGCATAAACCACATAGAGCTAACAAAACCGCGCTCAATAGGCTTTACCGGTTTTAACTCTCCCATATTATAAAGTGCTCTAATCCCTATAATTGCTCCTATAGCAATTAATACCCCTGGTATTAGTTTAAAGGGAGCACTTAAAATAATTACAGGGGGGGTTTCAAATAGTACTCAACTAAAAGCTGCCCCTCCAAATAAAGCACCAATAAATAAAACTATTATAGGGCTGGTATATCCTTTCTCATTATCTTCAACTGAAAGTAGGGCTGCTCCATCATAAGACTTCCCTCTTAAATATCAACTTAATCGAAAAGAATATATGCAAGTTAATAAAGTTGAAATATACAACACCCCTACCATAAACAAATTTAAATTTGAATAAGCCACCAACTCTAAAATTAAATCTTTAGAGTAAAACCCTGCTATAAAAGGAAAGCCACATAATGAAAAATTAGCTGAATTTAACAAAACTAAACTTAAAGGTAAGCTTACTAATAGCCCACCTATTAAACGAATATCTTGATTACCATTTATCATATGAATAATTTTTCCTGCACAAAGAAATAATAATGCTTTAAATAGAGCATGTGTAATTAAATGGAAAAAAGCAAAGAGCTCATTTCCTAGAGCAACCATTCTTATTATTAGACCTAATTGTCTTAAAGTAGACAGAGCAACAATTTTTTTTAGGTCTATTTCAAAATTAGCCCCAAGTCCTGCTAAAAACATAGTAAATATAGCTAAGAAAAATAAAATTTTCTTAATTATAATGAAGGGCTCCAGCAAGTGTGAAAAACGAATTAAAAGATAAACACCAGCAGTCACTAGAGTTGAAGAGTGTACTAGAGCAGAGACAGGAGTGGGGGCCGCCATTGCGGCCGGTAATCAAGCCGAAAAGGGTATCTGAGCTCTTTTAGTCAAACCTGCCACAAGGACACAAATAATAACTCAAACATTAAATATATTAAAGCACTCTAGTGAATAAAAATTTCATCTGCCGAAAGACATTAATCAACCAATAGCAATTAATAACCCAACATCTCCAATTCGATTACTAAGAACTGTCAGTATCCCTGCTCTAAAAGATTTATAGTTCTGATAATAAATTACAAGACAATAAGAAACAAGTCCTAAACCATCTCAGCCTAATAAAATACTGATAAATCTAGGTCTTAAAATAACCAACACTATAGATAACACGAATAATAATACTAATATAATAAATCGAGTTATATATACTTCGCCTTCTATATAGTAATATCTGTAATATAACACACTGGAGGAGATAATTAATACAACACTGAAAAAGAGTAAAGATATTCAATCAAATAAAAATACCAAACTTATGTCTATCCCATTTATAGAAAAGAAAACCCACTCAAACAAATAGGTCTTGTCGAAAAAGAATAAAAACAAAGAACACCTAACAATAACTAATCCAATAACACCTAAGAAAAACGATATTATCTTACTGACATTAAAATTATTCACTACCTAAAGTAAATCATACATCAAAAGAACCACAGTCTTTTATTTTAATTAAACTATTTAAGTATATTGCAAAGAAATCTATTTTTATGAATAAAATATTTAAAGGAATCCAATGTAGTAATAAAACAAGATACTCAACCATTAACATTTCATAAAAAGGCATTGTCCCTTTAACTAAAGACCCATGCTGAATTGAAGAATATAAATATAAACAATAAGCTGCTCTAAAGAAAGATAAAAATACTAAAATAAATATTATAAAGGCTCTATATCTTAAAAGACACCCCAAAAGAGAAATCTCCCCAATTAAATTTAATGATATAGGAGCCGCTATATTAGAGCTAACTAATAAAAATCATATTAGAGCCCCTCTTGGTAATAAATTAATTAGTCCTTTATTTACTAATACTCTCCGGCTGTGTAATCGTTCATAGTTAATATTAGCTAAGCAAAAAAGACCAGAAGAACAAAGCCCGTGGCCAACTATTAAAATAAAAGCGCCTGCTAGGCCCACTCAACTCATTGTTATTAAACCTCCAATTACTAACCCTATATGTACTACAGAAGAGTATGCAATTAAAGACTTAAGATCTCTTTGACGTAAACACACCAGTCTTATATATAAACCCCCAACTAAACTAATTCTCATCCAAACCATCCCTAAGCTTTTTACTATAAATATAAAATATTCTCTAATTCGATATAAACCAAACCCCCCTATTTTCAATAAAATTCCAGCTAAAACTATTGAACCAGAAACCGGAGCCTCAACATGAGCTTTAGGTAGCCATAAATGAACAAAAAACATGGGCATCTTTACCAGAAAAGCCCCCACCCCACCTAAAAAAATAAGGGATCTAAATCAATTTAGTTCTCTAAATAAATTTATTAAATTAAAACTTTTAGCATTTACCCATAAAATTACAACTAATAGAGGCAAAGAAACAAATATAGTATAAAAAATTAAATAAAGGCCCGCTTGAAGGCGTTCAGGTTGATATCCCCAACCAATAATTAGTAAATATGTGGGGATTAAAACAGCCTCAAAAGAGATATAAAACCAAATTAAATCAATACTTAAAAAAACCAAAGATAAAAAAATTAATATTGAAAGCATAATAAGTAAAAAATATAATTCATTATGTTTAATAACCTTTAGTCTTGCTAATATTATTAATATAATAATTCAGGTGCTTAATCAAACCAATACCGTTCTCAATAAGCCCCCTCCCAGTCTATTGCCAAAATAACTAAAGTCAATGAATTCATAGTGCCCAGATAATAAAACATATAAAGATACAATGGCCAATATAAAATATAATAATTCTCATGTAAAACCTACAAATAATAACCCTGTTAAAATAACAATTAATATGCCTAGTTTTAACATTCCAAAATATTAAAATTGTAAAAAAAGTCTCTCCCATGAGTACGAATTAATGCAACAACAACTCTAAGGCCTAAAGCACCTTCACACGCTGCAAAAGTAAGAAAATATAAAATAAAATATCTCTCAGCTTCAACCTCTATAAATACCCCAGCTAGGCCAACAATAAGGCCTAATATAATAAACTCTAATCTTAATAATATATTTAAAACATGTTTTCGAACAGAAACAAATGAAAAGAATCCTCTTATAACCAAAAAATACATGACCATATGTGTTCAAAAAAGGGGTTGTTGTCCCGTCTATAACTTCCAAAGTTAAAATTTTAATTAAACTATTTTTTGAGTTAAAATACATCACTGCACAAAAACACAATATAATATAATTTAATGAAATAGGCAAAAAACTTTTCCAGGCTAAAAACATTAACCTATCATATCGAAATCGTGGTAATACTCCTCGAACTCAAATAACTATGAAACTTATTAATAACCCTATTCCTAAGCCGATTAAGCCTCCGCCAAAAAATAAAATACCTGTTAATAAACTAATAAATAAAATCCCACCATACTCAGCTATAAATAATAAGGCAAATCCTCCTCCACTGTATTCAACATTAAACCCTGACACCAGCTCAGATTCCCCCTCTGCGAAATCAAAAGGAGTTCGATTTAGCTCTGCTAAACCAGAAATAAACCAAATATAAAACAAAGGTAATAACAAAAGTACAAACCAAACTAGGTGTTGATGTCTTATAATAATAGTTAAATCATAACTCAAAGATATAATAACAACCCCTAATAAAATCAGGGCAATACTAACCTCATAAGAAATTGTTTGGGCCACACCTCGTAAAGCCCCCAATAACGCATATTTAGAATTAGAAGACCACCCAGAGCCAAATAAAGTATAAACACTAAAACTAGTACAGCATAAAAAAAATAAAACACCATATTCATAATCAAATAAGCCTAATAATAAAGGGTAAATAACTCAGCTTAACATTATTACAAACAATATAATAGTCGGACTCAAATAATAAACGTAATAATTCATATGAAAAGGATGTCTTAAACTTTTAGTAAATAACTTTACTGCGTCAGCAAAAGGTTGCAGAACACCAATAAATCTAACTTTATTGGGTCCTTTACGAATTTGAATATAACCTAGCACCCTTCGCTCAAAAAGAGTAATAAAAGCTACTCTAACTAAAACCATAATAACTAAAAATAAAAAATTTACAATAAAAATAGTTGCATTAATTATTATAAGAGGAACCCCATAATAGAAGCTTAAATTCTATGCACTAATCTGCCATTATAATTTGTTATATGTATAAAATACTTAAGTGAATTCTAAATTCAATGCACTAATCTGCCAAAATAACCATTGTCAATTTTCATGAAATTTTACTAAAATCGCTTATAATAAAAATTTTATATTAAATGGTCCTTTCGTACTAATTTAAAAGCTTATAACAAAAGATAGAAACCGACCTGGCTCACGCCGGTCTGAACTCAGATCATGTAAGAATTTAAAGGTCGAACAGACCTTCTATACCAACTACTACACCAGTAAGACTTCTTAATCCAACATCGAGGTCGCAAACGTTTTTGTCAATATGAACTCTCAAAAAACATTACGCTGTTATCCCTATAGTAATTTAATCTTTATCTCACCCAAAGTGGATCATATTGACGCTACTTAATATATTAAAAATTAATAGTGTTAACTACTTGCCGCCCCAGCAAAATTATTTAGTAAGTAAAATCTTTATTCAAACAAAATCTTACCTATTAAAAATAAAATTTAATAGGGTCTTCTCGTCCCTTTGTGCTATTTAGGCTCTTTTCCCTAAAAATAAACTTTATAATTTTAAGCTTGAGACAGCTAATCTCCGTCAAACCTTTCATACCAGTCCCCAATTAAAAGACTAATGATTATGCTACCTTTGTACAGTCAAAATACTGCAGCCCTTCAATATATCAGTGGGCAGGCCTGATTTTTTATTTAAAACCAAAAAACCATGTTTTTGCTAAACAGGCGAAAATTAAAATTGCCGAATTCCTTAAACTTAACTACATCCTTAATTAAATAAATAAATAAATTACTACTAATATAATCATTATTGCTAATATGTCTAAATTATCAAAATACTTTAATATATAATATAACACCCTCAAAAATAAATTAAAATATAACTTCATTATAACATTGTAAAAATTAGATCAATCTTAAATCTAAATAATTTAAAAATCAATAAATTATATAAATTATTTATAAAAGCTTATCCCTTTATAAATATTAATTAAATTTAAATAAAACTTAACTTTAATTAAATTAAATTCTTAAAGAACCAGAAACCTTATTGTTTGAATAATATATCATCCCTAAGACAAAATTAATACTAATTATGCAACATTAGTATAATAAACCCTTAGCCCACAAATATATCGGGAAAAATAACTTATTTATTATTTTAATTACCCCTAATACACAAGATACAAGTATTAAATTTTTCTTTTCTAAAAATTAAAAAGTCCTTTACAGTACATAAACTAACAAAATTTTCTAAATAATACTAAACAATATATTGCTTTACATATATAGTATTAAACTAATTTATCAAAATATCTTATAAAGAAAGTTTTTCAGTGTAAATGAAATGTTTTACCAAACTCTATTTTGTTATATCCAGGCACATTTTCCAATACGCCTACTATGTTACGACTTATCTCAACTTATATGAGAGTGACGGGCGATGTGTACATATTTTAGAGCTAAAAATCAGCTTTTCTTATTATTAAAAACTTACTAATAAATCCACCTTTATAGCTCATTTCCATAAACCAATCCATAATAATTACTATTATTGTAACTCATCATTCAACCTTTCCCATAAGCTGCACCTTGACTTGACGTCTAGAAGTTAATACAAAAAGAAAACACAATCTATAAAAGTTTTCTGACGACAGCGATATACAAGCTGTAAACAAGAGAAAGTCAACTTTTCGTGTAATATCGATAACAGGACAAGTTCCTCTAATAAGAATAAAATACCGCCAAATCCCTTAAATTTCTAGAACTCTTATACTACTCAGGTAATAATGCTATATTGAAAATAACTGGGTATCTAATCCAGGTTTATGTTTTCAATTTTAAACCTTTCGTTTTATATATGCAGCATTAAAAAGAGTCCAGCCTTAATTTTACCTAAAAATGAACCAGCTCAAATCTGTTGAAATAATCAAACTAATTTCTTTTTACCAACAACTTTTCTTTACCCCACCTGTATAACCGCAAGTGCTGGCACGGGTTGACTTAGAGCTATTAACATTACTACATCAAGACTAACCTTATAAATAAATCAATTCACTACTAATTAAATATTAAATCACATGAAGTATATAAAATAAGCTAACAAGAAAAGCACAAGCAAGGATCAAACTTTATATATATAAAAATTAAAAATAATTTATTTAAATTTTATTAATTTAGCCCCCTTTTCATTTAATACAAATACTCTTTTATTAGTTCCTCTTCCTCTAACTAGTCTGCTTTAATAATTTAATATATTAAAGATTTATTTTATATAATTTGTCCCACTTATATTTTAGTTTAAATATATTTTATTATAAAATACATAATTATTTTTATGTTTTATCATGTTCATATAATTAAAACCCAATAGTTTTTACCAATATATGCACTCTTACTTCCATTTTAATCAACCTAAGTATTAAATGAC